TTTCCCGTATTTCAAATACTCCGTACAGTACCCAATAAGCTGTTGGGTGTTCTTTTAATGGTCTCAGTACCGGCGGGATTATTGACAGTACCTTTTTTGGAGAATGTTAATAAATTCCAAAACCCATTTCGTCGTCCAGTAGCTACAACAGTTTTTTTGATCGGCACCGCAGTAGCTCTTTGGTTAGGTATTGGAGCAACATTACCTATTGATAAATCTCTAACTTTAGGTCTTTTTTAAATAAAAAAAAATGGAAATTGATTTTACTGTGAAATTGAAATAAAATACCATAACGTATGTATCTAGGGAATAGTCGCTTCAAAGCGAATCTCCCCTAGATACATCTCTCAAATTTCATTATGGATCCATTCCAAATATACGGATCGTGCTAAATATTCAAAACCCTTTTTCTTTAGTAAAAATGAAGAAATTCCAATGGATTTAAAACTTTTTCTTAGGTAAAGAAATTTCGAAATGCTTCTGTAAAATGTCCAATATTTGTTTTACATCTTCTATGCGAAAATGCTCAATTCTCATAAGATCTTCTTGACTGTTACTCAAAAGGTCCAATAATGTATGTATATTGGACCTCTTAAGACAATTATAAGTCCTGGGAGGCAATTCTAATTGGTCAATAAAAATACATTTCAATGCATTTTCCTTTTTGTTTTTCCTTATATTAGCCTTAACCAACCCACCATCAAAGGGAAAAAGGGGTAAAGTAACCCTGTTTTGATTGTCCTCTAAATAAGTGTCCCGTTCCTCCGCGTGTAAAAAAGGAATAAATAAATCAATCAAATTACGGGAAGCTTCGTGAAGTGCTTCTTTAGGGGTTAAACTCCCATTTGTCCATATTTCTAGGAAAAGTATTTCTTGTTTCTCGATCCCATTCCCATAAGAATGAATACTATGATTCACATTTCGAACAGGCATGAATACAGCATCTATAGGGTAACTTCCATCTTGATAGTTAGATGGGGTTTTCATACGATATCCGCGATTCCTTTCGATTTTTAATTCAATACACAAGTCAATCGGATCTGTCAGGCTAGCTATACGCTGTGTAGTATCAACTATTTCCACAGAGGTTGGCGAGATTATATCTTGAGCAGTTACATATCTAGGACCCCTGACGCAAATAGATGCGTCGAGAGTTCCATACAGATTACTTCTCAATACAATTTCTTTTAAATTCATTAAAATTTCATGTACGGATTCTTCAATACCGACTATTATAGAATATTCATGCGGTACCTTATTGGATTTTGCACGTGTGATACATGCTCCCTCTATTTCCCCGAGTAGAGACCTTCGCATCGCGATACCTATCATATCTGCTTGACCCTTCATAAGCGGGGACAGAATGAAACGACCATAATGAAAGCGCTTACTGTCTACTCTTGATTCAACACACTTCCACCGTAATGTTCGAGTGGATACTGCTACTTCTTCTCGAACCATACTAATATTATTTTATCAGATTTATGAATCATTTATTTCTCTTGAAATTAAAATAAAACGGTTTCAATTCTTATTTCTACACACGTCTTTTTTTAGGGGGTCTACATCCATTATGTGGCATAGGTGTTACGTCACGTACGAAACTTAATAGTATACCGCTTCTACGAATGGCTCGTAATGCTGCATCTCTTCCGAGACCAGGACCCTTTATCATGACTTCTGCTCGTTGCATACCCTGATCCACCACTGTACGAATAGCATTTCCTGCTGCGGTTTGAGCAGCAAATGGCGTCCCTCTTCTTGTGCCCTTGAATCCACAAGTACCCGCGGAGGACCAAGAAACCACCCGACCTCGTACATCTGTAACAGTTACAATGGTATTGTTGAAACTTGCTTGAACATGAATAACTCCTTTTGGTATTCTACGCCCAGTCTTACGTGAACCGATACGTCCACTCCTACGTGAACCAATTCTTGGTATAGGTTTTGTCATATTTTATCATTCTCATAAATATGAGTCAGAGATATACGGAGATATCCATTTCGTGTCAAAACAGATCCTTTTTTTGTACATCAGGTCCTTTAGAGAGTCCCCCCCCTTTTTTTTTTTAAGGATTACCCCTGTCTCTGTTTATGTCTCGGGTTGGAACAAATTAGTATAATTCGTCCCCGCCTACGGATCAATCGACATTTTTCACAAATTTTACGAACGGAAGCCCTTATTTTCATATTTGTCATTCCTTATCTTAAATCCGAATCCACTCCTTGGAAGAAAATAAGTCTCTTGAGATTTTGAACCTCTAATTGTACCTTGTACCCGCCCCCCATGAAAGGAATGTTTCAAGAGGCGCTTAATTGTTCGAATCTTTGTTGCTTGAATCTTTGTTGCGAAGTCTATAAATTATACGTCCCCTGGTTGAATCATAACGACTTACTTCGATTTTGACTCTATCTCCGGGTAATATCCGTATAAAACTACGTCGGATCCTCCCCGAAACATAACCTAGAATCAGATCCTCATTATCTAAACGAACCCGGA